AGGCCCCTTAGCTATTGTTCTTGAGAAATGACCAGGTCTGGCCCATTCCTCGAAAGAAGTTTTTACGGGATCCCTATCTACCAAAATTTTAACTTCTGGTTCCGGCGAACGAATAATCATTGAGTCCTCCTCTTTCCGGACAACACATACAAAGAGACCCGCCAATAAATAGTTAAGTAATTAGTGAACCTATGAGAGATGTTTAGACTTAGTTTTTTTCTCTTCACATCTCCCATCTATCTATTTTCTTTAGTTATTCACTAGAGCAATTATGATCTGGAAGTCGATCCGGGGCAAGTGTTCGGATCTATTATGACATATCTGTGAGGCGCTTAACGGACCTTTTTAATCTTATAAACCCTTTTTCTTGGCTTTGAATTGACTCAAAAACCATTTTTTTGTGCAATCTAGTGTATTCATATCTCAATTATAAGTTACTAAACGGAACTACTTTATACTTTATGTCTTGCATGCATATAACATATTAATGTGACTCTATTCCGTACTCTATTCAAAATTTGGCGAGAAGTAATTACTAAACTAAGAGACATCTCAGTATTTATATTTAGTTATTCGAAGGTTTTTTTATTAGTTTTAAAAGCAGAAACTAAAAAGATTCTCTACTTTATCTGTATATCGATTTATCTGTATATCGATCTGTATATCGATCTGTATATCGTTTATTCCTACGAAATATTAGACGAAATAGAACGATCTTTAGAAGGGATATAATGAAATTCTTTGATTGGTTCTTCCCAGAAAAACGATCCGTTTTAGTTATTTGACGACCGATAGGGACAACAAATAATTAATTATAACAAATAGAAATAGAAAAAATTAGAAATGGAAACTAAATAACTAAATAAACATAACAGTGTTCTTATTCAAACCGCCTTGTAATCTTCAACCAATTCTGTGCTTCAATATAATTGCCAGGAGTAAGCGCTATAGCTTGTTTCCAATACTCGGCGGCTTGATCGAACCAAGCCTCCGCAATTTCCGAATCCCCTTGCTGAACGGCCTGTTCTCCCCGGTCGGAATAGGGGGGTAAATTCCTTCCCTTAGAACCGTACTTGAGAGTTTCCGACCTCATACGGCTCAGCGGTCAAATTCTTTTGATGTAATCTATCGTATCTAATTGAATGAGATTTCTCATAGATATATCGCGATCCCTTTTTTTCTCGAGTTAACCAAAAGAAAGAGGTTAATTACATGAGTTTCAAACTAAAAATTTTCTTAATAATCAGTTTTATCTTTTCTCCCACCTTCAGAACAATAAAGCATAAGCATTTTCACTATCATTAGAATTTTCTGTAAAGGTAACTATCTCGGTTTCATATATAAATTTATATAGAATCTTTGAAAAAGACCTTCCTTCATAAGAAGGAAAAGACTTACTATCTTTGGGATCTGATGCTACACCGCTGCTCAATACCTTAGGGGATCCACTTTATTACATAAGTTGATTCCTAACTTTTATCTCATATCATGACATAAGTAAGCAGTTCTTATTGTATCGGACCAAAACCTCGCGAATTTATCTTTACGGCGCTTCCTCTATCAATTAGATCCTTTATCCATAGAATAAAGTATTTAGGCATACCTATTTCTTCATATTAATATTTCTACTTTAATATGAAAATATGAAGTTTATTTCTTTACTACAGCTGATAAAAATCGTTGTTTTGAACGATACATATGTAGAAAGCCTACCTTTTTTATAGTATTTATTAACGGATTTCTTCTTTCCCTTTTTTTTTATTTCTATAGTGGAGATAGTCGCACGTAATGACAGATCACGGCCATATTATTAAAAGCTTGTGGTAAGAACGGGTTTCGCTCTAGTGCCCGAAAATAATATTCCAAAGCTTTTGTATGTTCTCCGTTCCTTGTATGGATAAGGCCTATGTTATAGAGTATATAACTTCGATCATAAGGATCAATTTCCAGTCGCATAGCTTCATAATAATTCTGTAAAGCTTCCGCATAATTTCCTTCGGATTGAGCCGACATCCGTTACGGTCGTCATTCGATTCAAAGAATCTCCGTTCCAGAACCGTACGTGAGATTTTCACCTCATACGGCTCCTCCTTTCTGTGCATAATGAAAAAAAGACATGGAATCAAAAAAGATTGAAAGATTTTCATTATAAACTGAGCGGGGCTGGTGTTTTTACAAGAAATCTCTAGCCAACCTTCTTGTAAAAGATCTTTCCTTAACATCAAGCATGTTGGTATTATATTAGATAAAAAAGGCGACCCCAACAATTTCTTTGTCTTCAACGCCCTTAAATTTGCAGGAATTAGTCACTTCAACAGTCTTCGATGGTTATACGGGTATCCAAAATACGAACGAGATGGATGTTTGTTGTCCCAACCATTCTTGTTAGTCCCGATCCTGATAAGTAAAGGGAATCATTTCTAACAAAGTTTTCGTGTGTTGATTCCTAGGGGTAGTGCTTCTTCCCCTATGCCTCCTATTGGTACTAGTGGAGTAGGGTTAACTTAACCTATAGGTGTAACCTTTCGCTCAATACTCTAGAATCGACAATTGAAGCATCTGAGGCTGCATTAATCGGGGATACACGATAGAAGGGGTTGCTTTATTTACAAACTTCACCTTCAACAAGCGTAGATTTTTTTCAATAATTTTTTCTTCCTATTCCGAATAATTAATAATAATGTTGTCTTTCTCTTAAGACTGAGAGCGGTAAAAAAAAAATAAAAATAATCAAATCGCACCATCTCTGTAATAGGTGAATGCCTCTTTTTCTCCTGAAGTTGTCGGAATTATTCGTAATAAGATATTGGCTACAATTGAAAAGGTTTTATCAATAAAATTTCCATTTATCCCAGATCTAGACATAGGTGTATTAATCCATTCTATAATTTTTTTGAATTTCCTTTCGTGAGAAAATGATCCCACAAACAAAGGAATTGTACAGTACGAAATAACGTAAAAATGGATTCATTAAAACAAAAAGACGCCCTTGTTACTCAAATTGTTTATTTTTGACAGGAATCAATAAAAAATTTTTAATATTTGAATCCGATTAGATTTCATCCAAATGTAGTAATAGAAAAATGAAGGGAACTATTCCGATTTCATTGAAGTTGAAGAATCAAAGAATTTCTCCTAGAGATTAGGATAATTTGAGAAGTTTTGATTCCAAAGAGGAAAAAGAGTCGAATAATAATTCTATGATTAAAATGGAATACCGTCTGTTTTGTGTTGTGTGTATAGTGGGTATAGTGGGTATACGCATACAATCAAATATAAAAATCCAAAGGGCGGTTCATGAATTTGGAATAAATCTATGGGTTAAGAGGTTGAAGTAAGGAATTCTTGTTGAAAAATCGAAAACAGGAAAGGGATTTTAGAATTTTTATGAAAATGGAATAATAGTTTAAACTAAAATAATAGTTTAAACTAAATAGAATCGTGGTATAAAGGTAGCCATTAAACATAGTCTAAAAAAATAGATCGATCGGTGGATTCGTTCCAATTGAGTGATTTAATCCGGTATAAATATTAGAAAGGGCTGATATCTTCGCAAACATGAATAGATATATATCTTTATTTAAATTTTACAATTTTTTTCATAAAAAAATTATCTTTATCCCGAGCCTCGGAGGAAGGATTTATCTTTGATGAAAAGTTTTATACTTTTAGAGTTACATTTTTATAGTGAAAATGGAATGTACATACCTATAAAAAATGAATATAAATGACTCACTATTTACTCGGTTTTTGGGCCATAATCATTATGTAGGAGAGATGGCCGAGTGGTTGAAGGCGTAGCATTGGAACTGCTATGTAGACTTTTGTTTACCGAGGGTTCGAATCCCTCTCTTTCCGTATCCTTCACCTAATTCATCAATGTTACTGGCCACAATGCATCAAATAAGAATGGATACTCCAACAGCTAGCCCGTATCTTTTCTTTGATATGGATTCTTTATTCCTAATCCTAATTTCTGTGGTACGAAAATACTGGACAAAATGGACAAGGAATTAAAATCCCCTACTGATCTAGAGATACATGAATGAGAGAAAAATCCCCAGACCAAACCCCTTAACTTAACTCAGTCCCTTTACTTAAGCGAAAAAAGGGGGCAAAATTGGCCGAACCCTATGTTATTTTAGTTAGGGTTAAGTCTGACGAGAGTAATATTCTACAACTAGCAATTCATTTATTTTCAAACCGACCCATTTACTATCTATTATTTGATTGACTAATCCTTTATATTGTAATGGGTGAAGAGTCAAATGTTTTGGTAATTCCTCCGGGGGGGATGAATCAAGATGATTTTGAATCAGAGCCTTAGATTTTTGCTCATCTCTCACCGTAATAATATCTCTGGGTTTGCATCGATAACTTGGTATATCTACTATACGACCATTAACTAAAATATGCCTATGGTTAACTAATTGGCGGGCTTGAGGAATAGTCGAAGCCATACCCAATCGAAAAAGGATGTTATCCAAACGCATTTCAAGTAATTGTAGTAAAACCTGACCGGTTGACCCTTTGGCTTTTCCGGCGATACGAACGTATTTAAGTAATTGTTGTTCCGTAAGACCATAATGAAAGCGCAATTTTTGTTTTTCTTCTAAACGAATACGATATTGCGATTTTTTGCCGGGGCGCGATTGGGTTCGAAGATCGTTTCCGGCTCTAGGCTTTTTACTAGTTAGCCCCGGTAAAGCCCCCAGACGGCGGATTTTTTTGAAACGAGGTCCTCTGTAACGCGACATAAAGACTCCTTTTTTTTATGAAATTTCATAAACCAAAATTAAAACTAAACTAAAATATGATAAATGAAGCGAAATTTACTGAAGTATTACAAAGAATAATTAGAGGAATTGTATCAATATCCGGACCTTATTGTATATAAATATTATATATATAATTGTATTATATAAAAAAAAATATAAATTATATAAATAAAAAAGAAAAAGAATTTGAAATAATAGAAAAAAAATGAAGGGCTCTTTTCTTGATTGATTTGTTCTACAGAGACCAAACCCCTCCAATCCAATTTTTATTCATAATTGGAAGTTTCTATGAAATAATAGAAAGGGCTCGGTGACCTTTAGGAAAGGGCAAAGAAGCTTTTCACTTTGATTTCATATTATCAATTATCTAAAAAATAAAACAAATGGAGAAAAGCCGGCTATCGGAATCGAACCGATGACCATCGCATTACAAATGCGATGCTCTAACCTCTGAGCTAAGCGGGCTCGCATAATATAAATTGTACACGTATACTAATTTAGTAAACTACTGCTACTAAGATCTTAACTTTTTATTCTTAGCTATTTCATAAGAAATATGATATAAATGTAAAAAAATTCAACTATAGAAACGAATAAGAATGGAAAATCTAATTTCCAAAAACATTTCATTTTGATCTATTAATTTAGATCTATTTCTCAAATATATGTTTATCAATAATAAATATCTTAATTTGTTTAATTAGATACTAAGATTTTTTTATTATATCCATATTTAATCCATATTTAATTTACTATTTTTTTTAATATTGTTTTTTGATATTTTACTATATAATTACTATATAAAAATAAAAGAAAACTATAACTATATTATAACTATATAAAATATAAATTCGAAATAAAATATTTTAGTACATAGTTTTATATTTCTATATATTTAGTTATATTTCGAATTTGAAATCGAATTTGGTAACTAAAGTTAGTAATATAATCTAGTAATTAAGTTCTAGTAATTAAGTTAGAATCTTATTCTATAATTAGAATCGTAGAATATATTAAATTAATATAATTAATTAATATAATTAATTATTATATATATTTGAAATCGAAAATATAGAATTTATATAATAAAAAAGAATTTCCTATTTCATTAATATTCATTGATAACTCATTGATAACTAATTCGAAATTAACGGAATAATTAATTGATTAATTATATCCATTCGATTAGTTATGGCTATTAATGAAATTTGAAATTACTAAATTGCCCTTTGTCGTTTTTTTTATTATTTATTATGGTCTTCCCTAAGAAAAGGATAAAAAGAGAAAAGTGCAATCCAGATCATAATGAAACATTCCTATGGTTTCATTCGGAAAGGCGAAACCTAAGACGAAAAAAAAAAAAGAATCGACCGTTCAAGTATTAAAAATTGCACACTAAAAATGATAGAAATAGGGACATGTATAAGTCTAATATATATATTATAATAGATATATGTTATGTGGTATATATCTATATTGAATTTCTGATTGGACCAAGTATGATTTCCAATAGAGATGAAAGAAGATAGATACGAAATCAAATAGGAGCAAACACTTTTCAATACAGGAATCGATATCTAATGAATTCCACGGTTCCAGCATAATAAAAATGGAAATGAACGAAAAGGGGTAAACGGCATCATGATGTGATCCTAATCACATCACAAAAAAAAGGGGGGATATGGCGAAATTGGTAGACGCTACGGACTTAATTGGATTGAGCCTTGGTATGGAAACCTACCAAGTGATAACTTTCAAATTCAGAGAAACCCTGGAATTAAAAATGGGCAATCCTGAGCCAAATCCCGTTTTATGAAAACAAACAAGGGTTTCAGAAAGCGAGAATAAATAAAGGATAGGTGCAGAGACTCAATGGAAGCTGTTCTAACAAATGGAGTTGGCGGCGTTGTGTTCGTAAAGGAATCCTTCCATCGAAACTTCCGAAAGGATGAAACATATATACATATGTATACTTACTGAAATACTATCGCCAAATGATTAAAAATGATTAATGACGACTCCAACCGGTTCTATAATTTTTATATATCTATTTAGATGAAAAATAGTCATTGATCAAATTATTCACTCCATCATAGTCTGATCGATCTTTTTAAGAATTGATTAATCGGATAAGAATAAAGATAGAGTCCCATTCTACGTGTCAATATCGACAACAATGAAATTTATAGTAAGAGGAAAATCCGTCGACTTTAGAAATCGTGAGGGTTCAAGTCCCTCTATCCCCAAAAAGACCTGGTTGCCTCGTTGCCTCCCTAATTATTTATCTTCTCATTTTATTATCGACTCGAAATTGGTTATGTTTCTCAGTCATTCTCACTCTACTCTTTCACAAACCTATCTGAGCAGAAAAATGTTTTCTTATCACAAGCCTTGTGTGTGATATATATGATAATGATACGTGTACAAATGTAAATCAGCATCTTTGAATAATGTGTTAAATTTGAATAATTAACAATCCATATCATTATTTGTACTGTATTGAAACTTACAAAGTTTTCTTTTTGAAGATACAAGAAATTCTACAAGGGCCTGGATAATACTTTGTAATATCTTTTAGTTTTTTTAATTGACATAGACCCAAGTCCTATATTAAAATAAAATGAGGATGATGCGTCGTGAATGGTCGGGATAGCTCAGCTGGTAGAGCAGAGGACTGAAAATCCTCGTGTCACCAGTTCAAATCTGGTTCCTGGCACATGAG